TTCATACTATCTTTCTTACTGATACTGATTCTCGAGAATTTAAAGATAAAACAGATATATTTGATAACAACCCATTATCAACAAAAATGAGTTATTTCTTGACTTTAATCAGTGAACTTAAATCAAATTTGAATTTGAAAGGATCTTCTTTATTTTCAGAACAAGGAAGAATGGATTCCGAAAATAAAACAAAATTTTTATTCAATGCAATTAGAAGTGATCTTAATGATCAAAAAAAAAAAAAAAAATCTATTGGAATAAAAGAAATCAGTAAAAAAGTCCCTCGATGGTCATACAAATTAATCAACGAATTAGAACAACAGGAAGGAGAAAGTGAAGAAGAAGTACCAATAGATTATCAGATTCGTTCAAGAAAAGCCAAACGTGTAGTGATTTTTACTGATAACCGGGGAAATACCGATCCTAATAATAAGGATACTAATAATTCTAATAAAAGAGACGAAGTAGCTTTGATACGATATTCGCAACAATCTGATTTTCGTCGAGACATAATCAAAGGTTCAATGCGAGCCCAAAGATGTAAAACAGTTATTTGGGAACTTTTTCAAGCAAATGCACATTCTCCGCTTTTTTTGGACAGAATAGACAAATCACACCCTTTTTTTTTTGATATCTCCGAACTGATAAAACTCATTTTTAGAAATTGTATAGGAAAGGGAGCAGAATTCAAAATTTCAGATTATACAGAAGAAGAAATAAAAGAAAGGGAAAAAAAGGAAAAGGACAAAAAAGAAGAGAACAAAAGAAAAGAGAAAGCGCGGATAGAAGTAGCAGAAGCCTGGGATACCATTCCATTTGCTCAAGTAATAAGAGGTTCCATGTTAATAACTCAATCGATTCTTAGAAAATATATTATATTACCGTCATTGATAATAGCTAAAAATATTGGCCGTATGCTATTATTACAATTTCCTGAGTGGTCTGAGGATTTAAATGAATGGAATAAAGAAATGCATGTTAAATGCACCTATAATGGTGTTCAATTATCAGAAACAGAATTTCCGAAAAATTGGTTAATAGACGGTATTCAAATAAAGATGCTATTTCCTTTCTGTCTGAAACCCTGGCACAGATCTAAGCCACGGTCCTCTCATATAGATCGAATCAAAAAGAAAGGACAAAAAGATGATTTTTTTTTTTTAACGGTTTGGGGAATGGAAGCTGAACTTCCTTTTGGTTCTCCCCAAAAACGGCCTTCCTTTTTTGAACCCATTTTTAAGAAACTCGAAAAAAAAATTGGAAAATTGAAAAAAAAGTATTTTATATTTCTAAAAGTTTTAAAAGAAAGAACAAAATTTCTAAATATCTCAAAAAAAACAAAAAAATGGATTATCAAGGGCATTCCGTTTTTAAAAAAAATAAAAAAAGAACTCTCAAAAGTAAATCCAATTCTATTATTTAGATTGAGAGAAATATATAAATCAAGCGAAACTAAAAAAAAAAAAGAAAAAGATTCTATAACCCGCAATCATATAATTCATAAATCCTTTAGTCGAATTCAATCTACATATTGGACAAATTTTTTACTGACAGAAAAAAAAATGAAAGATCTGACTGATAGAACAAGCACAATCAGAAATCAAATAAAAAGAATTACAAAAAATAAAAAAAAAGTGACTCCAGAAATAAATGATAGTCCTAATAAAACAAGTTATAATGCTAAAAGATTCGAATCACCAAATTGGCAAATATTAAAAAGAAGAAATACTCGATTAATCCGTAAATTACATTATTTTATAAAATTTTTCACTGAAAGGATATACGCAGATATCCTTCTATCTATTAGTAATATTCCCAGAATTAATATACAACTTTTTGTTGAATCAACAAAAAAAATGATTGATAAATCCATTTACAATAATAAAAAAAATAAAAAAAGAATTAATAAAACAAATCAAAATAAAATGAATTTTATTTCGACTATAAAAAAGTCACTTTATAATATTAGTAATAAGAATTCACAGAATTTTTTTGACTTATCCTCCTTGTCACAAGCATATGTATTTTACAAAATATCACAAACACAAGTTCTTAACTTGTATAAGTTAAGATCTATTCTTCAATATCACGGAACGTCTTTTTTTCTTAAGACTTCAATAAAAGATTATTTTGGAAAACAAGGAATAATTCATTATGAATTAAGACATAAGAAACTTCGGAATTCTGGAATAAATCAATGGAAAAACTGGTTAAGAGGTCATTATCAATACCATTTATCTCAGATTAGATGGTCTAGATTAATAGCAGCAAAATGGAAAAATAGAATCAATAAATGTCGTACAATTCAAAATCAAGATTTAAACAAAGAGAATTCATATGAAAAAGACCTATTAATTCATTACAAAAAACAAAACGATTACGAAGTATATTCATTACCAAATCAAAATGATAATTTTCAAAAATACTATAGATATAATCTTTTATCTTATAGATCTATTAATTATGAAAATAAGAGGGACCCATATATTTATGGATCACC